AGATGATAGAAAATTGACTCCAACTTAATTCTTCCTAACTTTTTCAATGAACGGGCTCTTACCAGAATTATAGATGGATACTGCCGACCTTTTTTCCCTCTTTACTGTTCAAAATCAAAAAAGAAGTTGTTTTGTTAAGTGTATACACACTTTCTATGAGAAAGAATATAAACATAGTGGTTGTCTAACGGGATACTATGCATAATAAGATCTTGCCTTAGGGGAGTCACATATTTATTGCGGACTTTTTTATTATTTTGATTTTAGTTTTGGAATTTCGATTTTCTCGACGCATTTCATATCACGGTTGAAGCGTTAAAAATCTGTGAGGTTTTCTCTTCATAATATCTACATATTATGAAGAGAATATTGTAGATTGATCTATATTTAGCCTCTATCTTTATTAGAAAGTACAACTTTCTTTAGACGCTGTCTAACTTTATACACTACAATAACACTAATAGATAGTATGGTAAGAAAGAAAGGTTCATCTATTTCTTTCTTACCGTACTATCGGATCTCATAGAATACTACCAATTCTATTCTGATCATTTCATTTAAGACGCGAAATTAGAATCCTTTTCATTTAATTTCTTTAAGCAGTAATTAATCATTTTGACTTTGACTTTGACTGATGGTTTTTACGTAAATGATAAGTAGAAAGGCGGTAGGGACTAGAATGAACAGTGCAGTAGCAACAAATGCAAGAATATTTACTTCCATAATCTCATCGTTTTTTTACTTCAAAATAACTCGGGATTTAATCCCATAGAGATAATAAATCTTTCGCCTGTCAATTCAATGAATTACCTCTCGATGATCTTGAAATCGGATCAATATCATGAATAACAATATCTGAGCTCTCAAATCAATTCGTCGTCGAGAATTGAATAGTATAACATAGAAAGATCTTTTATCCATACCGAATCCAAGATTTCTTTATTGATCATTCTTTTCTGTTCTTTCTTTATCTATAACCTATCTTAGGGCCTCCTTTCCTTGTACAATCATCGGATAAAGTATCGTCTGACCGCCCTTCCGTTTCGATTAGTCACAAACGCCCAATAAACAATAGAAGCGAAGTGGAAAAAGAAATGAGTTACGTTCTAAACTTCGTTTTTTTTTAATGATCTAGTTTTCTTGGAAGACAAAAAAGTGTGATAAAGAGGAGTTCCGGAATAAAGGATGGAATATTCCATCAAACTAACTATTTGAGTTTGGGGTTTGTTTGTTCTTCGACAGGCCCTCTAAAAAAAAAATAGAAAAATACGAAGGAAAAATGATTTATTCCCTTACTAAGTTAAAAAAGAAGTGGGATCTTTGATTGATCTTTATTTTTCTTTGACCCCCCTTCCTTAACTTAATGCTCTCAATAATTGTACTATTCTACGTATATCTTTCTCCTACCAATCAGTATTAGTTGAAATAATGAAAATTCCCCTATTTGTTTGATGAGAGGTGCAAAATGCCAAAGGAAAGAAAAAAGAACCCCCTTGGGAATGAAATTCTGCTCCCCGTGCCCCCTTTCACAGAAAAGGGAGAGATGAATTGATGTACTTATTAGATCCGTCGGGACTGACGGGGCTCGAACCCGCAGCTTCCGCCTTGACAGGGCGGTGCTCTGACCAATTGAACTACAATCCCAGGGAAATTAGGGGATCTAGCAGAAAGTTGGATTCTTTTTTTATTCCTCCATATTGGGTCTTTCTGAAGGACAAGGGGGTTATACCATCTCATGGTAGATTGTTGAATTGTTGGGCCGAGCTGGATTTGAACCAGCGTAGACATATTGCCAACGAATTTACAGTCCGTCCCCATTAACCGCTCGGGCATCGACCCAGGAAGAATCTGTTTTAGGCTTATTGGTAATCCATGATAAACTTCCTTTCGCAGTACCCTACCCCCAGGGGAAGTCGAATCCCCGCTGCCTCCTTGAAAGAGAGATGTCCTGAACCGCTAGACGATAGGGGCGTATTTGCCCAACTGCCATCATAACTATGATCATAGTATGAACAGTTTTTAGAAATTGTCAATATAAATATAATGGAATGTTATGATTAGATCCGAAGGATCTTTCCCCCTTTCATGATTTCATAGAATGATTCGTCATTCATATTCATGAATCATTCATTAGATTCGCCATTGGATATAGAATCCAGAAATTTCCATTTGAAGATTTTTTTTGAAAATCGAATAATCTTATTAAATTAAATAGTAAATAGAATAAATAATATGAAGGGTAATATTTTTTCGGGGTTTTGGAGAGTTATTGGTCTGTCAGAAAAGAAAAGAGGGGATTCAATTCCATTTCTTACACTTTCATTCATTGTTAAGATGAGATATCCCTATCTCACACTAAACTAGGAAATTAACAAACGAGAAATTTGGGAAGAGGGATCAAGAAGTTATCAAAACTTGTTTTTTCTCTCAAAATGGAGTTCAGGGAGAAGTAGAATCTCTTCATCACACGATTCGATGAAATATCTTGAATCTATGTCGA